GTCGTATGCTTGAAAGATAACCCAAAAAATCAAAGGAATGCTTGGATAATTGGTTTATATGGATTCTTCCTGGTTGAGACCATACATAAAAATGACATTGCCAAAAATGGACAAGATAATATTTCCACTTATTCATCAGAAGAGGAGTATCTTTTGATGCCAGAATCGATTTTCCTTGATATCTAACATACTGTATAAAAGGATCCTTGAAGAACCATAAGGTGGCCGGAAAATCGTTAGCAAAGACTTCTTCGACAGGATATTTTATTTTTTCATAAAAACGTATTCGCTCAAAAAGAATCCCAGAAGAGGTTAATCGTAAATGATTAGATTGGTTACGGAGAAAAAGTAAAATGGATTCGTATTCACATACATAAGAATTATATAGGAGCAAGAATAATCTTTGATTACTTTTTGCAAAAATGGATTTTTTTGGAGTAATAAGAGTATTCCAATTATAATACTCGTGAAGAAAGAGCCGTAATAAATGCAAAGAAGAGGGATCTTTCACGCAGTAGCGAAGGGTTTGAACCAAGATTTCCAGATGAATGGGGTAGGGTATTAGTACATCTGATGCATAATTTAAATGTGGAAATTTGTCCTCGAAAAAAGGAAATATTGAATGAATTGATCGTAAATTATAAGATTTTACGGTTTCTGTCTCCTCTAAGGAAGATACTAATCGTAGGGAAAACGGAATTTCCACAATGACTGCAAATCCCTCCGATATCATTTGAGAATACAAATTTTTGTTGTACCCAAAAAATTTATTTTGATTCGAATCATTAACGGAAATAATAAAATGATTCTGTTGATACATTCGACTAATTAAACGTTTTATAATTAGTAAACTAGATTTCTTGTCATAACCTACATTATCCAACAAAACGGATCTATTTAAACCACGATCATGAGCAAGTGCATAAATATACTCCCGAAAGATAAGTGGGTATAGGAAGTCATGTTGCTGAGATCTATATAATTCTAAATATCCTTGAAATTCTTCCATTTAAAATTCAATTTGAATCAGAAAAGAAATAGGTGATTTATTGGGTTATCAAATGATACATAGTACGATACAGTCAAAACAAGGTATTTATATTATTATTATAGTAAGAAAAAATGAGATACCTCGGAAACAAGTCAAACTCATCAACGGACTCTCCAGACCCTCCCTTTCCATATAATAGATTTATGTTCATTTATAGGATAACAAGATAGTTAGAAGCCCTTTATTTTATCAATCCAATCGCTCTTTTGATTTTGAAAAAAAAAATCTCTTTATCAATATACTGCCTTCTTCTACACATTTATCTCTACCCCATAAAGGGGAATAGCTAATAGTTAGGACTCATAAGAAATTTCTAATCCACTCATCGGAAAAGCTTTTCCCGCATTAAGCACTAATATATTTTTAACGTCTAATTAGATGGGGTAATCATTCAAAAATGAAGAACAGAAGCTCGTTACTTTTTATTTCCCTAGAATTGGAACCTCTAGTAAGGCTCTACCCATTTATTCATTCGACCCCCCCAAAAATGCTTTTTTAAAAATTGAATTTAAACAATTGAAATAAGATTTTGGACCTATTCAGTAAGAATGAAATATTCTCAGAATTATCCTACGACATGCTGCTTTTTCCATTCATTCCTTTCAGGATCAGTCGTGGTCTTACAAACTCTACCGATGGTATGGACGAATCTGTTGCTTCATACAAATGTGTAAAAGATGCTAGCCGCACTTAAAAGCCGAGTACTCTACCGTTGAGTTAGCAACCCAAATAAACAAATTAGAATGTGTAGATACAATCAGAATCCCAATAAATAACGAAATTGAATGGTACAACACAATCAAACCATTAAAAAAAAAAAAAAAATGAAAAAAAAACTCTAACTGAACATAATAAAAATGAACAAATCCGACGAAAATACAAAAAATTCTCAAATAAAAGATAAAATAAGGATAAAATCAAAGATTTTCAAATATTTATAGACCGCCTCTGTCTCTCTTCTCTTATATTATCCATTAAGTAGTATATATCGAGTTTAATTGATTAAAATCTTAATCAAAAAAGACTTCTTGTATGACAGAAAATATAAGAGCCTATTATTTGAATGAAATAAAATCTATGGAACAGGGATAAATAGATCCATTTATCCACGATCGGATTATATTTATTTGATACACTGTTGTCAATATGAATATTGAGAAAAGCATACGTATACAAAAGAAAAAACAAATTCTAAATCGAACTAACAATTCCGATTTCAATCAATTAAAATTAATCAAATTCAAATTATTTAAATTGAAATATAAAAAAAACGAAGGACTTGTGTTGGATTGGCACTATATAATATAGGTGGAAGACTAAATTAAGGAAGACGGAGGAGAAGTAGAAAAAAATGAGGTTTATTCAATAACTAAAATAAGCGGATTTAGTCCTTTGTTTTTTTTGTTCATAGAGTTCCAACGAAAACGGGGGTAATGTCAAATTTTTATGTCTATAGACCCCATTACTTCTACGTCATTTCTTATTTATTCACTTGATCTTTTTTTCTATCTATTTTATTTCAATTTTAAATTATTGGATCAATTGTTATATCAATAAAATAGAAATCCATTTTTTGTCGTTATAAATAAAGGACACCATTCTATAGTAACAATACTAAAAGTAACAATACTAAAAAGGGTTATACAAAGCTATATATAAGTCATCCACACCTTCTTTTTTTTCTATTTTATTTTATTAATTGAATTTTGTTTGTTGATTAAGGCGAAGTTCCGTAAAAACCCCCGCCTTTTTTGAAATATCATGAACAGTTCCTGTAGGTTGAGCGCCTTTTTCAAGGAAGTATAGAATAGCAGGAACATTTAAATAGATTTGATTCTTTATCGGATCATAAAAACCCACTTTTCGAAGATCTCTTCCCTCTCGTCGGGATCGAACATCAATTGCAACGATTCGATAAATGGCTCATTGGGATAGATGAAGAATACCCCCCCTAGAAACGTATAAGAAGTTTTCCCCTCGTACGGCTCGAGAAAATTCGAAATTATGTCTATGTATAGAATTACAATATCAAATATATAGCCATAAAATCATCAAATTAATTAGACTATTGATTTTAGTACTTTTTTTCTTATTCTTACCCAACAAAAAAGAAAATTAGTCGTATTTGCACCCTCATAACTCAAGTTGGATAACTCTGAAATAACCCAAAAGAGAAACCTTTTAGATATTTCATCTATTGAGCGGTCTCTAACCCTTTAATTGTCTGTCTTCTTTAGAATCCATTTTGATTCTTTTCTGATCTAGTTGTTAAGACAATTGAAAATGGTATTTCCTTGTTCCAGGATCTTTACCTTGAATCATTGGGTTTAGACATTACTTCGGTGATCTTTAAATCCTTTCAAAACGGCAGCAACATACCATTTTTTGTGATTTCTTTCTGTCAAAGAATCATACGAATGTTTGATTCCTGCGTAATACACTTTCCTTTTGATTTGATCGAAAGAGTTTTACCAATTTCAACAAACTTTCCTTTTGAATTGGAAAGTTTCTCGAATAGGACCCTTTAAGTTTATGTATCGAAAATATACTTACGAAGCTGTTCCAATTTATTGATTGATACTAACCCTAGATTCTTGCCCCTGAAAAATAAATCAATACTTTCTACTCGAGCTCCATCCTATACTATATTATATCATACCCCCCCAAAAAAGAGAGTTACAGCGGAACAGAACAAATGATGTCGAGCCAAGAGCACTTTCATTCCTATATAATATATAAAAAAATGGTGGATGTAAGACTCCACAGCGGATCATGTCCTTCAAGTCGCACGTTGCTTTCTACCACATCGTTTTAAACGAAGTTTTACCATAACATTCCTTCAGTTTGGAACCCATATGTAATTGATTCAATTATGGAATCATGAATAATCATTGGTTCGGATAGAGATTAATAGAATTTAATATTGGAAATTCTATAAAAATAATTTTTTTTTTATTATTTCTATTTTCTTATTTATATTATTCTAAATTTTAGAATATTTTTCGATTATTGTAAAAATCAAATTAGTTAACTAAATTATAACTAATATAACACGAATAAATAAATATAATACGAAGAAACAAGTTATTTTGAATCTGTATCTTCAAGTAACATAATAGTGGTAGCATAAATTCAACAATTTCACACTTCTTCAAGTACCAAGAACTCATAGGAGTTCGTTACAAAGATTGAATTGATTGAAAAATCTCCTATCCGATATAATTATTTGCATTTTGCATAACATAAAGTTTTACAGCAAGGACCTTTCGTTTTTTATCATCAGTAAGAGAGAGAGAAATTCATATTGGATTAAACCATCTGTGATTAAAAAAAGATAGATAAAAAAACACTGATGTAAGGGAGAAATTTTATGTTGTTATTTTTTCATATTTATACTGTAAAATCGTTTGCGTGTTATTTGAACTCAATTAAATTTGTGAAAAAGATATGATTCCGCGGATTATGAAAAAAAAAATAACAATCACATTCTATACCAATATTCTACTCTTAATACAGAAGGCTGTTCGAAAAGGCAATCTTTTATATCTATTTTATTATGATATATTTTATATATATCAAAAAAAATTAGAAATATATTATATTAATAATATGTTAATATAATGATCACATTATATAATAATATATATAGACGGGGTATGCTCTGGGACGGAAGGATTCGAACCTCCGAGTAGCGGGACCAAAACCCGTTGCCTTACCACTTGGCCACGCCCCATTTATTTCTATTCGACACTAATAAACACTAATATTGGTACGGGTTATTCGTCAACTCCAGTCTAAATATCTATTATTTCTAAAATGGATTACTAGAATTTTTATACATGTAGACTATACATGTAGACATAGAATTAAACTGAATTTATTGATCATTACATATAATTCAATTAAGATATTGTACGAAAGTATGATTTATTCTATTCTCTTTTGATTTGAGATATAGAAGGATTTTTGATTGGGTGAGTTCAAATCAAAGAAAGTTTTTTGGTCTATCTTATTTATTTTTATTCCTTTTTTTTTCTTCTATCAATAATACCCTATTTATAATAATAAAATAGAATAATAAAAAACTCGATTCAATTTATTAATAACTCAATCAAAATAAATACAATTATCCCCAAAAACAAAATGTTTGTTATGCTTAATATTTTAAGTTTGATCTGTATCTACCTTAATTCTGCTCTTTATTCCAGTAGTTTTTTCGTCGCCAAATTGCCCGAAGCCTACGCTTTTTTGAATCCAATTGTAGATGTTATGCCAGTAATACCCCTGTTCTTTTTTCTCTTAGCCTTTGTTTGGCAAGCTGCTGTAAGTTTTCGATGATATTTTTAATAAAGTCCCAGACAAATTCATGATTTATTCGAAAAAAATTCGTGGAATTGATAAGATCAGATACGTCTTACACTCTCAATTCAAATATTGAAATTCTTGTACAACCGCAACAAATCCGGATCACCCCACTTTATTTCTTGGTGTCAAAATAAAAAGGGGTAGGGTATGTGGTATAAAAGTGGAGAATCTATTCTCTTTTTTCCTAAAAAAAATCTTGGAGATTTGTAATGCTTACTCTCAAACTATTTGTTTACACGGTAGTGATATTCTTTGTTTCTCTCTTTATCTTCGGATTCCTGTCTAATGATCCAGGACGTAATCCTGGACGTGAAGAATAAAAAATAAGGTTTTCTTTGCTTGATTTTAAACTGTTATTAGTAAGATTTTATCTATTCCACTTCTTTAACTATTAATTTTTAACTATTAATAAAAAAGAGCTCGCGATAAATTCGAAAGAAAATGCCAAGTCATCAATGAAAACGGAAAGAGAGGGATTCGAACCCTCGGTACGAAAAACTCGTACAACGGATTAGCAATCCGACGCTTTAGTCCACTCAGCCATCTCTCCTATCAATTGAAAAAGGATAATACTATGTTACATTATAAAAAATAAGGCTTGAAAACGCCCGTCATAGTATATACTCTTATTTTTTGATTTCGTGATTTCGTCCGAAGGGGCTTTTTAGTTCCACGGCCCGGCCTGGTCAGTACTTAGCCGGGCCCGCCCTTTTGTTCCAACAAATCATAAATCAAAAGATTTATTAAATTTGAAAAAAATAAATAAATAAAGAAAAAAAAAAATTGCTTGTTATTGCGATAAACAAAAAGAACCTTTTCAATTTCTATGATATATAATCAAATGGTATCGAATCAAAGTGCCATTTCTTTCTTAGTTAGTCCTTTTATTCCGGTTTAAATAAGAAAAAGGGAACTCTCGTTTCTTGACACAACCCATTTTTGTGTTATGGCTTAAGTTCGAGACAAAACCTCGGGCAAAAAAGCACTTGTTATTTAGTTATTAAAGTGAAATGAATCCCCTTTTCCTAATCTCATTAGGTCCTCTGATACAAAAGGTAAACGCTCTAGTTTTCATGATTCTTTTCTGATCTTTTGTTTTAGTTTTGATTAGGGTCGACAAAAGGTCCATTTATATACAATAATCGGATTGTAGCGGGTATAGTTTAGTGGTAAAAGTGTGATTCGTTCTATAACCCCTTATATAGTTAAAGGGTCTTTCGGTTTGATTAATATTCATTCCGAACAAAAACTTTAGTTCTTAAAAGGATTGAATCCTTTACCTCTCAATGAAAAATTCGAGGAAGAATATACATTCTCGTGATTTGTATCCAAGAATCAATTTTAAATTGAAAAATTGGATTATGAGATTACGAAACATAATTTTTTTTATTGGATAAATACTTCCAATTGAATGAGTATGAGTAAAGGACCCATGGATAAAGATAAAAAGTGTATTTCTAATCGTAACTAAATCTTCAATTTTTCATTTCCATAGGGGGAATTGAAGCAAAACAGCTATTAAACAATGTCTTTGGTTTACTAAAGACATCGATAAATTGTTTTAGCTCGGTGGAAACAAAATACTTTTCCTAAGGATTCTTTCAAATAGAAGTAGAGAACGAAGTAACTAGAAAGATTGTTAGAATATAAACCCCCTCCTTTCTATAGGGATCGTCTAGAAAGCGGGTTGTTCTGAATAGATTTAGACATAAAAGCTAACATAGACGTTATGGGTCGGATTTTTTTATTTCGTTCATGTCTGAATCTGGGAATTTATCCATCTTCCATAAAGGAGCTGAATGAAACCAAAGTTTCACGTTCAGTTTTGAATTAGAGACGTTAAAAATGATGAATCAACGTCGACTATAACCCCTAGCCTTCCAAGCTAACGATGCGGGTTCGATTCCCGCTACCCGCTTTTACTTTATCGTTATAATCTTTAATATTCTAAAAATGAAATATTAATATTATTAAAATATTAAATATAAAATATTAAATAAAAAAATTGAATGAATCGAATTAATGTAATGCATCATTGACTTGAATACTAAATTCTTGGAATTCTTTCAACTATTTTTCCGAAC